TTCATCTCTGATGACACTTTTATAGTTAGGGATAGGAATGGGGACAGCTATTCCATATATTTTGATATTGAAAATAAGCTTTTTGAGATTAACAAGGATCATTCTTTTCTGAGTGAACTCGAAAGACCTTTTTCTAGTTATCCGAATTCTGATTATCTGAATAATGGATCTAATAGTGATGATCCTTACTATGATCGTTACATAGATGATACTCAATATAGTTGGACTAATCATATTAATAGTTGTATTGACAGTTATCTTGATTCTCAACTACGCATTAATGCTTACGCTTACATTGTAAGTAGTAGTGACAATTATAGTGACAGTTACATTTATGGTGAAAATCGAAATAGTAGTGAAAGCGAGAGTTCCAGTATAAGGAATACGGGTGATTTAACTATAAGAGAAAGTTATAATAATCTCGATGTAACTCAAAAATACAGGCATTTGTGGGTTCAATGCGAAAAGTGTTATGGATTAAATTATAAGAAAATTTTGAAGTCAAAAATGAATATTTGTGAACAATGTGGATATTATTTGAAAATGAGTAGTTCAGATAGAATCGAACTTTTGATTGATCCAGGCACTTGGGATCCTATGAATGAAGACATGGTATCTCTGGATCCCATTGAATTTCATTCGGAGGAGGAGCCATATAAAGATCGTATTGATTCTTATCAAAGAAAGACAGGGTTAACTGAGGCTGTTCAAACAGGTATAGGCCAACTAAATGGTATTCCCGTCGCAATTGGGGTTATGGATTTTCAGTTTATGGGGGGTAGTATGGGATCTGTAGTCGGAGAGAAAATTACCCGTTTGGTCGAGTATGCTACCAAAAAATTTATACCTCTTGTTATAGTGTGTGCTTCTGGGGGTGCACGTATGCAAGAAGGAAGTTTGAGCTTGATGCAAATGGCTAAAATATCTTCTGCTTTATACGATTATCAATCAAATAAAAAACTATTTTATGTACCAATTCTTACATCTCCCACTACGGGTGGGGTGACAGCTAGTTTTGGTATGTTGGGGGATATCATTATTGCCGAACCCAACGCCTACATTGCATTTGCGGGTAAAAGAGTAATTGAACAAACATTGAATAAAACAGTACCCGAAGGGTCACAAGCGGCTGAATATTTATTCCAGAAGGGCTTATTCGATCTAATTGTACCACGTAATCTTTTAAAAAACGTTCTGAGTGAGTTATTTCAACTCCACGCTTTCTTTCCTTTGAATCAAAATTAAAAGACTATTCCGTTTAATTTGTTTTTTGTATTTTTGTAGTAAACGCGTAGTTAGCTTATCGGAATCAAAATAAAAATAAGAAGAACAGACTTTTTTTTGGTGACTTAAGATCTATAAGATCGAATTCTAGAAAGAATCACCAGTTGCATATAATTTTTCTTTTTTTTTTTTTACTAATATTCATGATTACGAATCAGCAAGCCTCTATAAAAGAATGAATTCTTGCTTTTGTGAAATTAGGCGAAGTTCTTCTTACGTATGTATTATATAATAAATATGTATTATATAATAAATTCAAATATAGAAAAATACACAATTATATATTTTCTATATTTGAATTTTGACTAAGAAGTCTAGAAATCTTTCAGTAATTTGTAAAAAATTATTAAATTAGAAGTAGAAGACAAGAACAAACGAAGAAGAATAAATAATAAACTAAATTTTCATACATATCCTTCGTGTCGAAAGATGAATAAGTCCATTTATTTAGTTCTACATTCCTTGCACTTATTATATATACTCATTTAGATTTAGATATATACTTCGATCTATAATTACTTAAAATGAAAGTTTCATAATTAAAAAAATAGTAATTAGAATCGCATTAATAAGGAATTTTCATTTTATAATTAAAATTATTACAAGATATCTTTATAACAATAGAAACAATATAATAATAACAGGTACAAATAGTAAATTAAATCGAGGTATTCATTCTATGATAACTTTCAACTTTCCCTCTATTTTTGTGCCTTTAGTGGGCCTAGTATTTCCGGCCATGGCAATGGCTTCTTTATTTCTTTATGTTCAAAAAAACAAGATTGTTTAGATCTCGGATAGGACTAAATCTCATTATCTTATTTTTTTTTTAACTTAGATAAAATAAATAAATAGATATTTATTTGAGTATGGTATAACATGGGGTTTCTGCTTAACAGAAATAGAACATACATAAATCAAAGAGTTCTTATACATACAGAAAATGATATATGGGTAAATTTATTCTAGCTATTTTCAACTAGAATAAGGATTGGCGGATGTCGGAAATGGAAAGTCTATGTATTAATATGTATGCCGATATCCTTAGTAGGGCCATAAAGTGAAGAGGCATTTTTCCATCTAACCCGTTTTATGAATTATTCCTAAGGGTTCACATCAAAATAGTGCTAGTTGATGAGAGTTATTTCGGAAACAAAATACAGTAAAGTCAAATTCATTGGGCTATGCTCTCAATTCCAATAAAATGAAATCAGAT